AATAGGACTAACAAAGAACAGAGTTCTTTTTGTATCACTTCACTTGCCCTTTTTTGATCGATTTCATTTTATTTCCACTTTATTTAAATTTAATGGCAATAGATTAAATCTAGTAATTTCATTTGTTTGAAATTTCTTACTTTTTTTAAGTTTTCAAGAAGTTTCCAATAAAATACTTTTAGATCTTATATCAATTGATAAATATTTCGTTTGTTGAAACGCTTCCAACAACGAAAGTAAAAAAGTTTTCTATTGTACTAAGCTAAGGACAGAAAAGAGAGGAAGAAAGCAAGCGAACCGGTAATTCCTCATCCTCAAATCAGCCCTTCCAGGGATATTGTCTCAACAAATAAGTAATTTGAATTTCTTAAGTCAAGTGTTAAAATAATTCGAAGAAGCAAAGGCCAATCCCAAATTCAAAAATGAAAGTTAATAAAATAAGAAAAAGTATGTAAAGTACTTTTTTCTATTTCTAGGATTAAACAAAAGGATTCGCAAATAAAAGCGCTAATGCCACGACCAGTCCATAAATTGTTAAAGCTTCCATAAAAGCTAGACTAAGCAATAAAGTACCTCGTATTTTACCCTCTGCTTCTGGTTGTCTCGCAATACCTTCTACAGCTTGGCCTGCAGCAGTACCTTGACCAACTCCAGGTCCAATAGAAGCAAGCCCCACAGCCAATCCAGCAGCAATAACGGAAGCGGCAGAAATCAGTGGATTCATGGTAAGTTCCTCGTACCAAAAAAAAGAAATGGTTAATGATACAATCAACCAATGAATTATTACTCATTTTATCATTAAAAATGAATATTCTAATGTCATTCTAATATGACATATACATTTGTTTCTTCTATAACGTAAACCACCCGAATTTTTTTAGATTAAATTGGATTCTAGAATCATTCCTAGAAACATAGACGGGGTCGGGTTTATGGCTTATAGACATTACATACATCTAGTATAACCTCCCCAACCCCTCTTTTTTTTAGAATTCTGTAATATCGTCCATCTTTTCTCCTACAACTCTAAGTTATATAGTCATACGTTATTATGTTCCCCAACCAATTGGATTATCTTGAACCATGCATGAATTGGGATAAGCTTACTTAAGATAAGCTTACTTATTAATAAGTATAATAATTATAAAAAAGACTATTTGAAAAGCTAGTCAATGATGACCTTCCATGGATTCACCTATATAAGCTGCGGCTAACGTTGAAAAAATAAGAGCTTGAATACCACTTGTAAATAATCCAAGAAACATGACAGGTATAGGAACTACTGAAGGAACTAAAGAAACAAGAACAACAACTACTAATTCATCAGCCAATATATTCCCGAAAAGTCGAAAACTAAGAGATAAAGGTTTTGTGAAATCTTCTAGGATGTTAATTGGTAAAAGGATTGGAGTTGGTTGAATGTATTTCCCAAAATAACCCAATCCTTTTTTGCTAAGACCCGCATAAAAATATGCGACTGACGTGAGTAAAGCTAAAGCAACAGTAGTATTTATATCATTCGTGGGCGCAGCTAACTCCCCGTGAGGTAACTGTATAATTTTCCAAGGTAAAAGAGCACCCGACCAGTTAGAAACAAAAATAAACAGGAACATAGTTCCAATAAAGGGAACCCAAGGACTATATTCTTCTCCAATCTGGGTTTTGCTCAAGTCTCGAATAAATTCAAGGACATATTCGAAGAAATTCTGACCATCGGTCGGAATGGTTTGCGGATTCCAAACAGCTATGATGACTGAACCTAATAAAATAGCAATTACTACCCAAGAAGTGATAAGTACTTGGGCATGGATTTGTAAACCTCCTATTTGCCAATACAAATGTTGGCCTACTTCTACACCCGATATATCGTATAACCCTTTGAGTGTTTTAATGGAACATGGTATAACATTCATATTGTCCTCTAACAGAAATTGAACTTCAAAAAGAAATTATTTTGATTCAACCATCTCTTTCTCAACTCACTGACTTGAATCATTAATCGTATTCGTCAATCGTATATTTAGGATATCAAGAAATTACATAGGATACCAAGAAATCACATAACATCATAACATATTATCAATATGTCCACACTTCCCCTTTTTGTTTTTTCTTTTTTTTTATTCAAGAATAGTAACCGAATTTAGAAAATCCCAAAAAATTCACTAATTATTTGAGTCTTTTATTCTTAATCATAATCAACGATTTCTTATATAGTATAGCTAGAACGGCCCTCACAAATTGCAGATACTAATTTGTTAAGAACCAATCGGATTGAAACTATAGTGTCATCGTTGGCTGGAATCGAAATATCTGCGAGATCTGGGTCACAATTTGTATCGATTAAACAAATCGTCGGAATCCCCAAAATTACACATTCTCGAAGAGCCGTATATTCTTCTTGCTGATCAGCGATGATCACAATATCAGGTAACCCCGTCATATATTTGAGACCGCCGAGATATGTTTGCAAGGTAGATAATTTTCTCTTCAACATTGCTGCATCTCTTTTGGGAAGACGGTTGAGTTTCCCCCTCTTTTGTTCTGCTCTTAAATCCCTGAACTTTTGAAGTCTCGTTTCCGTAGTAGACCAATTCGTTAACATACCACCAAGCCATTTTTTATTAACATAATGACACCGGGCTCTTATTGCAGCTGATGCTACTAAATCCGCTGCTCTTTTTTTGGTACCAACAATTAAGAAGTTTTTTCCCCTACTTGCTGCATCAAAAACTAAATCACAGGCTTCTGATAAAAAACGAGCAGTTCTAGTGAGATTTGTAATATGAATACCTTTACGCTTTGCGGAGATGTAAGGGGCCATTCTAGGATTCCATTTCTTAGTACCATGACCAAAATGAACTCTGGCCTCCATCATCTCTTCCAAATTGATGTTCCAATATCTTCTTGTCATTTTCCCCCCACTTCCTTTTTGTTTTTTCTTTTTTTTTTTAAGAGACGAGTTGAAATAAATAATTGTTCCGATGGAACCTTCTACCAGAAATTGACCGTTGATACACAGTACAAACCTTTAATGTCTTTTAATTACTTTACTTATTTTTTTTTAATCAATACTAATACTCGTACTCGGATCAGATAGTTAAAAGATAGTTAAAGTAAAAGAATCTGCTCTTAGGAATCATGAAATCGCGTAAATGGTTGTTCTTCTGATGTCTCATGGAAATTTGTCTCATGGAAATTGTTTGGGACGTAAGAACAAAATAATTCTCTATAGTGTAACAAAATATTTCTCATTTCCAAGTCGAATAGATTCTTTCTTTTCATTTCCAAATAAATGTTCTTGTCTTGCCTTGAACGGTGCACTAATTTTTTGAATCCGGTACCAGCAGGTATAATCCCACCCAGAACAACGTTCTCTTTCAGGCCTTTCAACCAATCAATATGACCTCGTAGAGCAGCTTTTGCTAAAACTCGAGCGGTTTCTTGAAAACTTGCTTCGGATATGAAACTTTGAGTATTCAAAGATGCCCTCGTTATTCCCAATAGGATTTCCCGATAAGAGATCGCTTCGTCCAAAGCACGCCCCGCTCGTTCCGCTCGCAACAATTCGATTAATTCCCCAGGTGAAAAAACATTAGACATTCCTTCTTCTGAAACCAACACTTTTGATGTTACTTGACGTACAATAATCTCTATATGTTTATTATGGATCTGTACCCCCTGGGATCGATAAACCTTTTGGATTTTATTAACCAAAGAGATACGACTTTGGACTATGGTTAGCTCGGCTTGAATCAAGAATCCCCAGGGGATTCCAAGAATTTTTGGTATACCTTCGTTCCAACCTTCAATTCTCCTTTCGAGGTTCATCGATATTGAATCAATCGAACGTACTTCTAAGATTTGTTCCACTTTTGGAAGACCTTGTGTTATGTCACCAGATCTTGATTTTTCATATATAAATGTAACTAAAGTATCTCCTTCGTAAAAGATTTTTCCATAATGGCCATGAACAGTTGATCCTGGAGTGGCTAAATAGGGCTTAGCTGATCTTATAACTAAGGAGTCAACATGAACAATTAGAATTTGACCAGATTTTTTTACGTGTGGTTCGTATTTGAATAGACATACATTTTCACAAAAAAATTGTCCAAGGCTAATTATTGTAGATTTCTCTTCCCAATAATCGTGATGGAGAAAGTGCCAATTCAAATGGAATGGATTCAAAATGATGTTACTGCATGGATCGGGATTATAAATCCTCCTATTTTCATCTATTAAACAGTATTTTAGTACTTGAAGTACTTGGAAAGTCTGTTGAAAATTGTCAAGTAGCAAATATTTCTTTAACAAGATCTGATTAGAAGTTATTAAATGGTAAAATGAATAGAAATTTGTTATTTTAGGTACAATAGTGCCTAAGGGACCCAATAAATCCTTAATTGGAATTAGGGGATCCGATTCTTTTGTCATATTGTTATATTTCGAACCATTGAATGGACCAATTCGAGAACAATTGGATGATGACAAAATTATCAAAGATTGGCATTCCTTATTTCGATTCAACAATGTACCATTCAACAATGTACCAATAGTACTTTGATGTTGGGTAAGTGATTGAATCCTGGCCTTGCAAAAAAAAGGATTGATATTTGTACGATCTAATCCATTATCGGAAATTAACCTTGAACTTGCTCTATCATATCTTTTTTCAGTATACGAAATAGTGGACTTAACTAACTCAATTCTTATGAAATCGCGAATCAGATCATTTGTCCTTACCTCAACAAAGGAAGCATGAACCTCTTCCGGAGAACCTTTTTGTTCTTGATCCCAATTCAATACTAAGCAAGTTCGAACTAATTGAATACTTTTTTGAGAAGTGCCTCGAATTGACTTGCCATTTCCATAAAGGAAATAATTGACAACTCTAAGTTGGACATTATCCTTTTCCCACAAGAGATCTTGAGGAAAAAGTGTTTCTAAATTTAAACCATCAGCTATTTCATATGTGACTACGGGTCGAACCAAAACAAAATACTTTTTCTTGTTCTTGGTAGGTGTGATCCGTTGGACATAGATCCAATTTTTCGATTTTTTTGATTCCTTAGAATTTTTTTTTTCTGTTTCCGGTGGTATCAAAATGCCGCCGTGCCTAGATATCTTATCTGCCTCTCCAGGAAAATAAATATCTCCGGAAAAGATTTTGAGTTCAATATATTTTTTTTTTCTCTTCACTCGGACTAAGCCGCCTACTTGACTTCTTCTTCTTGTATTTAAAGCGAGTTGTGTATCTACTCCAATGAGACTATTGTTCCGAACCATTATCAACGAGGATCGGGGTAAGATATGCACTTCTTCGAGAATGAAAAAAAACCAATTTACTTTCATTTGGTATTTCGGACTAAATTCTTTTGATTCTCTATACTCAATCAAATCCTCTTTTTTTATGATTGAATTGACCTCTACGGTCCCATATTTAGTAATTCCTGAATCACTTCTTCTGTACCGTGGATCATCAAAATAACCAAGAATACTATTTCTACGTATTCTACGTAAAATACCCTGTTTTGGTATTTCAATCGAAATACCAAAACGGGGTATTAGTTCTTTCTCTCCTTCTTGATCATATTGTAATGGGATGATGAATCTATTTCTTCGTTTTTTCGCCAAGAAATAAGAATTACCTTGGATAATAGAAGGATATATGAAATTCCAATGACCATTAGATATTATCTGATCAGGTCTTGTTGAATAGTCAAGAATTTTCCTATCTTTTTTACCAGAAGTATCCAACAATTTATGACTTACTCGACCATTTGTCATTGATAGGTCAGAGATATATCTTTCTTCAACAGAAAAAGAATGAACATTCATTTGATCTTGATCCTTGTGAAGCGAAAAAGACACTATACTGGATCTGCACGGACCTCCTGCTAATATCCATAAATGACTTGTTTTTGATAATAGATGAACATAACCATATGTATATTCAGGTACATGGTGGACATCGGTACTCCAGTGCATTTCTCCCCCTGATTCAGAATAAATATGTTTTCGTACCTTCTCTTTAAAATGAAAAGTGAACGTTCCTCCAGCCCGAATTTCAGCAATCACTTGTTCTGATTCTACATATTGATCATTTTGAACTAAAATTAAACTTTTTGGTGGAATACTTACATTATGTAGAATATCCCGACTCTCCATAGTTACATCCAAGCCTATAGAACATAGAAAAGCAGGATGCCCATGACGGGTACGCGTGGGATAAACCAAATCCTCATTGAATTTTATTTTTCCATTAGAAGGAGCTCGTACATGCTCGGCAGTACCGCCTGTGAATACTCCACCGGTATGAAAAGTTCTTAATGTTAGTTGAGTCCCAGGTTCCCCAATTGATTGACCCGCAATAATACCTACAGCTTCTCCCAACTCGATCAGGTCACCATGAGCGGGACTCCGACCATAACATAATTGGCAGATCCAAAATGTACTCCTGCAAGTCAAGGGGGTTCGAATATATATTGGTTGTGCTCGAAAGGTTATGAATCGATTGACAAGTCCAATCCCAATATCTTGATTTCGAGTGGCAAGGCATCGTAGACCCGTATATATATCGTCTGCTAATACACGACCAATTAATGTTTGGACAAAAATTTTTTCCGTCATCCGATTTTGAAGACTCACGGAAATACCTCGGATAGTGCCACAATCTGTTCTACGTACAATAATGTGTTGAACTACTTCAACAAGTCTACGTGTGAGGTATCCAGCATCTGATGTTCGTACAGCAGTATCTACAACTCCTTTGCGGGCTCCGTAGCAGGAAATTATATATTCTGTCAAAGAAAGTCCTTCACGTAAATTGCTTTGAATGGATAAATCAATCATTTGTCCTTGGGGATCCGACATTAATCCTCTCATACCTACTAATTGGTGTATCTGAGATGCATTTCCTCTAGCTCCCGAAAAGGACATTAGATGTACTGGATTAGAAGGATCAGTCATCCGAAAATTAGGATTCATTTCTTGTCTCAAATATTCACTTGTAGCATACCATATCTCAATGGATTGACGTAATTTTTCTACCGCGTGTACATTCCCATAATGGTGGTGTTTCTCCAAAATAAAACTTTGTTGTTCGGCGTCTTGGACTAACCATCCCTTAGAAGGAATTGTTAAAAGATCATCAATTCCTAATGAAATGGATGTAGCAGTGGCTTTCTGGAAACCTAAAGTCTTTACTTGATCTAGGATATGTGATGTATATGCCATTCCGAAATGATCTATTAACCTGCTAATAAGTCGTTTCATAGCAGTTCCATTTATCACTTTATTGTGAAAGACCAGATCGGCCCGTTCTGCCATAAGTACCTCTTATATTTATTCTGCTAAGTAGGATTCGACAATGGGCCCGAGTCTGTGATTCGAAAACTTCCTTTCCTCAATCTTGATTCAAGCAGAAATTCAAAAATTAGAATACCAGTGAAATTGGAGAGACCGAATTCCCCATGGGCACGAACATCGCCTAATCTAATT